GTCAAATTGGCATATTACCAAACCATGCTCCTATTGCTACAGCTGTAGATATAGGGATTTTGAGAATACGCCTTAAGGACCAATGGTTAACGATGGCTCTGATGGGCGGTTTTGCTAGAATAGGCAATAATGAGATCACTGTTTTAGTAAATGATGCGGAAAAGGGTAGTGATATTGATCCACAAGAAGCTCAGGAAACTCTTGAAGAAGCAGAAGTTAGTTTGAGAAAAGCTGAAGGAAAGAGGCAAATAATTGAGGCAAATCTAGCTCTCCGACGAGCTAGGACAAGAGTCGAGGCTGTCAGTGCAATTTCATAACTAATTGGTGCGTTCAAATAAGCAAAAGAGTTTCGGTTTCTAAAACCTATTTTGATTGCATTCACTCGACAGAATCCAATCAAGCAGAATCCAATTCTGATACAACGCAATTCAAAAATAAATAAAAATACAAAATCTATAAAAATAGAAAAGGGAAAGGGTGGGGCAAAAAACTTATTAGATACCATTGACTCCGGTATCTAATAAGTTCTACCTACTATTGGATTTGAACCAATGACTCCCGCCGTATGAAAGCAATACTCTAACCACTGAGTTAAGTAGGTCATTTATCATCCCAAAGAGAACCAAATGGAACCCATCCCATCGATGGATTATAAATATCATATTCCTTATAAGCAATAATAATCGAACCAATACCACTCAAAATTTTAGGATGTTGGATCATAGAATATTCATCTTGACAACAAATTATATACATGATAAAATATGCATCACAAGCACTAAGGGCTATAGCTCAGTCGGTAGAGCACCTCGTTTACACGCGCGCCAATGTTTTTCAGAGGAATCCACCATACAATCCAAAAAATGGATCTTATTGATAAATCAATGTCTTACTCCATAATCATAATAACTTTAAGAGAACAATAGCCTGACGAGAGGTTGGGTCTTATTTGAGTGCCCTTTTAGGTACCAAACAGGCCTCACCTTGAGATATTTTATTGATAAGGTGAATACCGGTATGTATATTCAATGCCAGGCATAATGAGTATAAGGCCCTCAAAAAATCTCTTTTCGTCCTATGAACTTGAAGGTGTATGAAGTTTCATATTGGATTTTTTAAGCCGAACGACAGAGACTTCATTTAACTTCAAATTCGAGGCCAAAGGCAGACCTACGTCAAAATAACTTCACCTTTGAAACACTTTGGTAGTGCTCCTGAATTAGAATCCCAAATAACGAATCAGAGCACATGGAGCCATCTCCTTATCTTATTTTTCTGTCAAGAAAAAAATATGGCGGATTGGCTGATATTTCTATCAGTTAATGAAAGAGCCCAATGCAAAAAAATGCATGTTGGGTCTTTGAAACAGTTCATATCACTTTGATAATAATAAGTTTGATCTGTTTTACCGAGAAGGTCTACGGTTCGAGTCCGTATAGCCCTAGAGCCCTATAAAAAAATGAATAAAATTCATATTTTCATTTGAAATCAAAAATTGTATAATTTTTATTTCTTCATTCTTGTTTGTTACTTGTAACTGACCGGTTGGTTCATCGAAACCCAATTTGTCTTAAAAACTCACTCACGGGAATCGTTTAAAGCAGAAAAGAAAAGCTCCAAAAACCGATTTTCAGGGGATCGAATCCATTTTTTTCCAAACAAACCAACCCTTAGTCATTAATCATCGGAGGGAAATTCTATATGAATTTTCCTGCCCACAATCAAGGGGTTAAGCCAGCGATACTCCTTTTCTTTGGTATACCTTACCAATACCCGGCGAAGCACACCAAAACTAAAAAGGGGGGGGTCTTCTTTTTCTGTATTCAATACCCAGATCTAATAAACGGAATATACCAACACTAAGATTAAGATATTCGAAATCCCGAGATGGAAATACCTAGCCATTGTCTTACATTTGAATACTTGTTCCATTCTAAATTACTAAGAAAAAAAACTCCCGACTCTATTCCTAAAAAATTAAAAAATCCAAATTTCGAACTCACATTTTGATAAAGAAAATTCAAATAATCAAAAGAATAAAAAATTAGAAATTATTAAACACAAAATAATAATTCTATTTGCTTTCTTTAGGAAGAATCCTGGGCGAAAACAAGCAAATTTGTCTAAGTGTAACATCTAGAGTTATACTAACTAAAGCAATTAAAGAAAATTGAACTAAACAAATGAAGTAGACTGGAAATAGGATCCCGATCAAGTCAGTCGATAAATCTTGAAATGAGATATGCCCTGCAATAATCAAAGGAAACTAGACAGTTTGATCAAAATGAATTCTTGTTTTGACTAACTAGTTATCGATGACTTTACAACTTCAATTCGACTCAACCAATCCGGTATATTTTCCACGTTCATAGGAGTGCGTCTATGCTTTTGCTTTACGAATATGATATTTTTTGGGCATTTCTAATAATATCAAGTCTTATTCCTATTTTGGCATTTTTAATTTCTGGGATTTTAGCACCGATTAGGAAAGGGCCGGAGA